TTATTGATAAAACAAAAGATATATATCTTTTGTTTTTAATGTAATTAATGTCTTTTCTTTTAACAATAAAAAAATATTTTTTATCCATCGAACCCCGAAGGAGGATCTTTCTTTGAGGAAACGTTTTCTATTTTTTTTTTTTTCTATTGTTTTTATAATTGATCAGGCATACCTATACTGCAATAAGATGAAGACTGCAATACTATGAATGACTCGCTATTTACTCGTTTTCTAGGTCATAATCATAAGATTCTTTAGGAGAGATGGCCGAGTGGTTCAAGGCGTAGCATTGGAACTGCTATGTAGGCTTTTGTTTACCGAGGGTTCGAATCCCTCTCTTTCCGTACCTTCCTTCACCTAATTCACGAACATTACTCACTGAAATGTATCAAATAAAATAAGAACAATTACCGGTCACTTACCTTTTTGGATCGAATTTTAAAGATTAGAATTTGCTCTATTTTCCAATTGTGGAAAACTGGGGAAATTCCCTTGGTTGACCCCGGTAAGAGAATGGGGATTTGTTGTTGTTGGAACTTCCATTTTATGGATGGAATTTTTGATATTTTTTGAAAAGGCTTTTTCGCGGACTCCTCGTTCATTTACCCAACCGACGGTTGGGTAAATGCCTTTCAGTTTTTCGATGATCAAATATTTTATTTATAATTGAATTAATTATTGAATAACCTGCTTTTGTGGCTAAGTTTTGCTGGGTTGATAAAGAAGTAAGCGTTTCAACGGGCTCTCCCAAAATCGTTTGGGCTTGATTTCCGGGCATCTTGGCGACGGCACTCTCCACCTCGTAGAGCTGAGGAAATTCTATGTCTCTATAAAATGGAGAATCTATCCATGACTGACAATTATAATCAAACTCACGTAGTAAGTTAAGCAACTCATGTAGTTCTTGATCTACATAGAATCTAAACCAAAATTAGAAATTCGGTTCTAATTTGACGAATGAATGGAATGGGAGATAGTTTATTCTCCTATTCGCGCATACACGCACCATCTGTATCCTGCTGTGTTGGACCCTCATCGCCATCCGTTTCATGTCTTTTGACAATTCCTCTCGTTCTTCTCGGATGCTCTTTTGAGCGAGCCGATCTTCAAGGGGTTCGATCCGGGCTAGGGGGAACCAAGGCTTAGTCCTGGATTGTGGCTCCCCGCGGCCAAAACCTTCGGTGAGAATCCAAACACTAAGCTGATATAACAAAAATAAATAAAAATCAATTTTTCTAATAGATTGATTTTTATTTTTCAATTAAAATGACATTCATTACTATAACGATACGAAATCGTCTAGAAAATTTAGGAGGATACTTCATTGAAACCTCCTAAAATTTGTATTTTTCAATTACTCGATTCTATTTATTACTTTATGATATATATCATATATCGAATTACGATTTTTGAATTGGAAATTTACATTAATGAAAAATTAGGGCTATACGGACTCGAACCGTAGACCTTCTCGGTAAAACAGATCAAACTTATTATTATCAAAATGATTCGAACTGTTTCAAAGACCCAACGTGCATTTTTTTTTTGCATTGGGCTCTTTCATCAACTGATATAAATATCAGCGAGTCCGCCATCCTTTTTCTTAACAGAAAGATAACGAGATGGCTCCGCGTGCTCTGACTCTTTATTTTTATTCAGTAGCAATACCAAAGTGTTTCAAAAAAGAGTTATCTTGACGTAGGTCTGCCTTCGGCCTATATCAACCTAAGTTAAATGGAGTCTCTATCGCTCTGCCCAAAGCATCAAATATGAAACTTCATACACCTTCAAGTTCATAGGACAAAAAGAGATTTTTTTTGAGGTACTTATACTCATTATGCCTAGCATTGAATGGACTGAATATTCACCTTATCAATTATCAAATCAATGATGGGTTCTATTTCTTGGCGCCTAAATTGGGACCTCAATTGGACCAACCAACCATTTGTCAGGCTATTGTTCTCTTGTTCCTTCGAATCCATGGAGTAAGACGTCGACTTTTTACTAAGATAAATTCTGTTGATTACATGATGGACTCCTCTGAAAAAACATTGGCGCGCGTGTAAACGAGGTGCTCTACCAACTGAGCTATGGCCCTTGTGTTTGTGATAAATATTTTATCATTATATAAATTCTTGTCAAGGTGAGTATTGCATAATCTGACATGATAGCTCTCTGATCTGTTTCCTGTCAAGGGTATTGCTTAGAAATAAGATTCCATCTATAATCTATCAATGTGACGGGTTCCTTTTTTTTTTTTTCTTTATGATAATAAATGACCTACTTAACCCAGCGGTTAGAGTATTGCTTTCATACGGCAGGAGTCATTGGTTCAAATCCAATAGTAGGTAGAACTTATTAGATACCGCACAGCCAATGGTATCTAATAAGTATTTCTACCCACCTTCTTTTTTTGATTTATTTTGTATCTTTTCCATACCCTACTACTTCTTATTTTTTCTATTTTTTGAGTTGTTTCTTGTTGCACCAAAATCTGATTACACTTGATTGGATTCAATCGGTAGAATCCAAATAGAATATGGTGTATAATAAAAATTTCTTTTTCTTTATTCTTCTATATTTATATTCTATTCGGACGCACCAACAACTAGTTATAAAATTGTATTGATAGCCTCGACTCGCGTCCTAGCTCGTCGGAGAGCTAAATTTGCCTCAATTGTTTGTCTCTTGCCTTCAGCGCTACTTAAATTAGCTTCAGCTATTTCAAGAGTTTGTTGAGCTTCTTGCGGATCAATGTCACTGCCCCTCTCTGCATCATTTACTAAAATGGTTATTTCATTATTGCCTATTCTAGCGAAACCGCCCATCAGAGCTATTGTTAACCATTGGTCGTTAAGACGTATTCTCAAAATTCCTATATCTACAGCCGTGGCAATAGGTGCGTGATTTGGTAATACACCAATTTGGCCGCTATTAGTCGATAAAATTATTTCTTGCACTTCCGAATCCCAAACAATTCGATTAGGAGTCAGTACACATAGATTTAAGGTCATTTCTTCAATTTGCTCTCCACATCTAAGTTCATAGCCTTCGCGGTAGCTTCATCGATATTACCTACCAAATAAAAGGCCTGTTCCGGAAGACCATCTAATTCCCCGGAAAGGATCAGTTGAAAACCCCTAATTGTTTCTGTTAGACCAACATATTTTCCTGGAGAACCGGTAAAAACTTCTGCTACGAAGAAGGGTTGTGATAAGAAACGCTCAATTTTTCGTGCTCTTGCTACGGTTAAACGATCCTCTTCGGACAATTCGTCCAACCCAAGGATAGCTATAATGTCCTGAAGTTCTTTGTAACGTTGTGAAGTTTGCTTAACTTTTTGCGCAGTTTCATAATGTTCCTCACCAACAATTCTAGGTTGGAGCATAGTTGATGTTGAATCTAAAGGATCTACTGCTGGATAAATACCTTTTGCAGCGAGTCCTCTTGATAGTACGGTAGTAGCATCTAAATGCGCAAATGTTGTGGCAGGAGCGGGGTCCGTCAAATCGTCCGCAGGTACATAAACGGCTTGAATAGAAGTTATGGATCCCTCTTTAGTAGAAGTAATTCTTTCTTGCAAAGAACCCATTTCTGTACTAAGAGTGGGTTGATAACCTACAGCGGAAGGCATTCTTCCTAATAAAGCGGATACTTCGGATCCTGCTTGGACGAAACGAAAAATATTGTCGATAAATAGAAGTACGTCCTGTTCATTAACATCCCGGAAATATTCCGCCATGGTTAGGGCAGTCAAGCCAACTCTCATACGAGCTCCCGGCGGTTCATTCATCTGACCATAGACTAGAGCGACTTTTGATTCCGCAATATTTTGTTCATTAATCACCCCAGATTCTTTCATTTCCATGTAAAGATCATTTCCTTCACGAGTGCGTTCGCCCACTCCGCCAAATACGGATACACCTCCATGAGCTTTTGCAATGTTGTTGATCAATTCCATGATGAGTACGGTTTTACCCACTCCGGCCCCCCCGAATAGCCCGATTTTTCCTCCACGACGATAAGGAGCTAAAAGATCCACTACTTTAATCCCCGTTTCAAAAATAGATAATTTTGTATCTAACTGTATAAAGGCAGGCGCAGATCTATGAATAGGAGATGTTGTGCGAGTATCTACAGGACCCAAATTATCAACAGGCTCTCCAAGAACGTTGAAAATTCGTCCGAGAGTCGCCCCACCAACTGGAACACTTAGAGGAGCTCCTGTATCAATCACTTCCATTCCTCTCATCAGACCATCTGTAGCACTCATAGCTACAGCTCTAACTCGATTATTTCCTAATAATTGCTGTACCTCGCAAGTTACATTAATTTGCTGGCCAACCGTATCTTGACCTTTAACTACCAAAGCGTTGTAAATATTAGGCATCTTGCCCGGTGGAAAGGATACATCCAATACCGGACCAATGATTTGAGCAATACGCCCCAGGTTTTTTTCTTCAAGAGCGGAAACCCCAGGACCCGAAGTAGAAGTAGTAGGATTGATTCTCATAATAATAAAGTATTATATGTCGAAATTTTTTTTGCAAACAAAAATAAAAAAATGTCCGATAGCAAGTAGATCGGTTAATTTAATAAGAAATGGGAATTAGTACTCGATTTCGTTGGTACTATCCAACCGAATCCAATTCAATTGTTTACTCATTCAATGAGTGCATTTTCAAACTTAACCAACCCATTAAAAAAAAAAAATATATTATTAATATAATATATATCAAATATCAAAGTAGATGAATAAGAATTCAGAATTATATATGCGGAGATGTTGTATTTCTCTATCATTATAGACAATCCCATTCATATTATCTATGGAATTCGAACCTAAACTCTATTTATGATTCATCATTTTTATGACATTGGCCGTTGTTTCTTATTTCATCATTTCTATTTACACTTATTTATTCTTTGAATAAAAAAAGAAATCAAATTATTTATACCTTTTTGTTGATTGATAAATTCCGCATATTCATATTACTATT